TTCAACTATATCAACTGTACTTGAACTGTTAGATAATCATAGTCGATGATAACATCACTGTTCCCGTCGCTATTACAGAACCGTACATGAGATTTTCACCTCATACGGCTCCTCACAGGTCAAAAATCAATCTAAAGACCTTTCAAGATTATTTATCTTGATATGTTTGTAGAATCGATAGAGAGCCAAACTCTTATCCTAAGGCCTAGAATTAGACCAATGGAATTCTGTCTGCTAGATTTATAATAAAAAAGTGCTTCTGAATTCATCTTATCTTTTAAGAATTTTCATTTTTCTTTGTTGATTAATAACTTTAGCTTTGAATAAAAAAAAGACTTTTTAGAGGAATATCACATAGATATTTCAACCGATTATTTTCGATTACGAAAAAAAATTAGACATTGCATTACATAACAAGAATTGTATTTCTCTAAATAAAATAGAAATAGTTATGAATAAAAAAAAGATCTCTTTTTGCTTTGCAATTCTAGTCTTTCAATTTTATTTCGTTCCTATTCTCCTTTCTCAGAAAAGGGACATAAAAGATTTCTTCGTTCTTGATAGTTATTTACTTAATCGGTGGATAGGAACATACTCTGGATCGAAATCCCGGGGAGTACTTCTTAATCATTTCTACCAACTTAAAGCCCCAATTCGAATTTCTTTTCTATAAAGAAATATCCTGGTGGATAATTTACAGAATCTCCATTACTAATCCTTTGTGTATCTTGGTCTTCCTAACCATATCCACTTATTTTTTGGAATCTCTCACTAGGGTAATCCATCTATGGTAATAGATAGTAAAAACCCCATAAAGTTGATCTTTTGAACCCGCTTCAAGCCATGATGACTAATCAAACAATCTTGGGGTAACCAGTCTCGACTGCTTTTGTTTACTTTCACTTAATTCTTGTACATAGGAAATGAGATTGAATTCCTTTAACAGCAAATTTGAAAGCCGTTTTATTTCACTCATATAACTATCCGGTTTAGTTCATCAACCCAAATGATGAATAAAAAAACAATAGATATTCAACTCATTTAACTTTCTTACTAGAAAGTTAACTTGCTAGAAAGAAAAGAAATAGGGGAAATTTTATGTCTCAACGAATCGCACGTAGAGATATTGATAATATACATAGAGTTAATGGTATTTCATAACTAATTGATTGAGCAGCAGCCCTTAATCCACCTAAAAAGGAATATTTATTATTTGATCCATATCCTGACATAAGAAGTCCAACGGGAGCAAGACTTGAAACGGAGATCCATAAAAAAACACCAATACTAAGATCGGCTAGAATAAAACGATAGCTAAAAGGAATTACTGAATAACTTAGTAAAATGGATATGACTGCTATCGAGGGACCGATACTGAATAAACGAGTATCTCCTCTAGATGGAAGAAGATTCTCTTTGAAAAGTAGTTTTGTACCATCTGCTAGAGCTTGAAGAATTCCCAAAGTCCCGGAGTATTCGGGTCCAATGCGTTGTTGTACCCCTGCAGATATTTCTCTTTCTAGCCAAACAATTACTAGTACACCTAGTGTGATTCCTAATACAAGAGTGAAAATAGGGACAAGCATCCATATGATCCCATAGACTTCTTTTAAGGATTCTAATCTGGAAAAAGAATTGATAGCTTGGATTTCTGTTGTATCAATTACCATTTCAACGATCAACTTCTCCCATAATGATATCTATGCTACCTAGTATCGTCATAATATCAGCCAATTTCATTCTTTTAACTAACTGAGGAAGAATTTGCAAGTTGATAAAACCCGGTGGTCGAATTTTCCATCTCCAAGGAAAAACACTCTGATCTCCTATCAGAAAAATTCCCAATTCTCCTTTTGGTGCTTCGACTCTTACATAAAGTTCTTGCTTGGACAATTCAAAAGTTGGCGAAGATTTTTTACTAATAAATCGATAGTCAAAATCATTCCACTCAAGGTCTTTTATTCTATCAAAGCGTCGGATTTCTAAATTCTCATAGGGTCCCCCTGGAATTCCTTCCAGAGCCTGTTGGATAATTTTTATGGATTCTGTCATTTCACTGATTCGTACTAAATATCGAGCTAATGAATCCCCTTCTTTTTGCCATTGAATCTCCCAATCAAACTCGTCGTAACACTCATAACGATCAACTTTACGAAGATCCCATTGTATTCCGGAAGCTCGTAGCATTGGCCCTGATAAACCCCAATTTAGTGCTTCTTCTGCGCCAATAATGCCTATACCTTCAACTCGTTCTAAAAAAAGGGGATTCCGTGTAATAAGCTTTTGATATTCAGCAACTCCGGTTAAAAAATAATCACAAAAATCCAAACATTTATCTATCCAGCCATGAGGTAGATCAGCAGCGACTCCTCCGATACGAAAATAATTATGCATCATGCGCATACCGGTAGCAGCTTCGAATAGGTCATATATCAATTCTCGTTCTCGAAAAATATAGAAGAAAGGAGTCTGTGCCCCAATATCTGCCATAAAAGGGCCAAGCCATAACAAATGGGAAGCGATACGACTCAACTCCAACATAATAGTTCTGATATAGCTAGCCCTTTTAGGTACTTGAATATTCCCTAGCTGTTCGGGTCCATTTACAGTTATTGCTTCTGTGAACATAGTAGCTAAATAATCCCAACGCGTTACATAAGGCAAATATTGTATAATTGTTCGATTTTCCGCAATTTTCTCCATCCCTCTATGTAAATAACCTAATATTGGTTCACAGTCAATAACATCTTCACCATCGAGAGTAACAATCAGTCGAAGAACACCATGCATTGATGGGTGGTGGGGGCCCATATTGACTATCATGAAGTCTTTTCTTGTAGTTGGTGCAATCATAAGTTTTTTCCCGAGTCATTCTTCCGTGCATTACTGAAAGTAAAAAGAAGTTCATCAAAATGTAAACGACTAAGTTCAAATGGTATCACGCTTCAAATTAAGGAGTTTTTATCTCTATCTCTCGAATATCCAACTCATCAATTAATTTAATATAGCGTCCTCTATTTTTTTTTGACAAATAGGCTAGCAGTCGTTGACGTTTTCCCAAAATTTTTCGCAAACCTCTCTGAGATGAAAAGTCTTTTTTGTGCAATTTCAAATGTGAAGTAAGTCTCTTTATCTTAGTGGTGAAACTGAATACTTGAAATTCAACAGACCCTCTGTTTTCTTCGTTTTCTTTTTGAGAAATAACCGAAATGAATGAATTTTTGACCATAAAAAAATTCTCCTTTCCCTTTTTACAGATATGGATTTTACCGATCAGTAATAATAATGCCATTAATTTGAATGTGGTATATACAATAATCTAATCCGAATTTCTTTATGAACTGCTAATTTTCTGAATTCAAATCAATCAATCCACTTTCAAATTTTAGATAGGAATAGAAAAGGATTGGTACATTTTCGCATCGAAGAATTTAGACCTAAAACGAAGAAGGTTCTGTTGATTCATTTCGAGATCTAATTGAGACATTATCCAATTTCGTATTGGATACTAGAATGAAATGTGAGACAAGACATGTGATCTGTGTATTTGTGTGCTTTCAGATACCCTATATTTTCTATCTATCCTATTTCAGATACCCTATATTATATATAGGGTATAGGATAGATAGATAGGGTATAGGATAGATAGAAAAAGTGTATTATCCACGAATTTTCAATCTATTATCCACGAATTTTCAATCGTGGATAAAGATGTATTCTTAACATACTGAAACGACTGCCATTATTGGTATCAAACCAATAACGATTCATACAAGCTAAATCTTCTAATCGATAATTAGGCCAAAGAAAGTGCTTTAATTTCATTAATTTGAATTGATTTTTCTCTCTATCAAGATGGTTATTGTCATGTGAAACTTGTCTGCTGTTTTTTACGTTCTTTCCGTTCCAAAATACTAGATTTCTATCTATATCATTTCTATTCTTTGAATTCAAAGAAATTTGAATTCTGAATTCTCTACGACGTCTAAACGATAAAATATTTTCAGGAACAAGTAAATCAAAATGATTTTTGTCTCTATTTCTACTTATTCTGTTATGTGATGAAATAGCTTCATCAAAATCTTTCTTAAGAACATATCTTTCTCTTTCCTCTTGGTATTTCGTTTTGCCCTTACTCTTATGAACCAACGAAGTACCTATGGTTTGATACATAATCAATTGTCCATCTTTTTTTCCAGACAGACGAATGAGTTCTATAATAAATGCTTCTTTTTTCATCAATGGTTTCAACCTCATGATATCCAAACTCATTTGTCTCCTTTCAACCGAGGCTAGAAGAATTTTGCTTGGATCTATCAGTCTAAGCAGGAGACAATACGTCCTGATATTATTGATCATTTTTTGATTCAAAGTCTCGTCGAATCTCAATTGAAAAAGAAAATAACGTTTCAGGAATAAATCTGCTTCTGTTTCTTTTTTTTTTTTCTTTTTCCTTTTTTTCATGCCTGATCTTTCAGAATTTTCTTCAATATCTTTTTGTTGTGGGAGAACGGATTCAAGATCTCCTCGGCTTGTGGATTCTTTTTCTTCTTGATTTCGATGATTCGATGCTATCAAAAAACTTCCTTTTTCCTTGTCATTGATCTTTTCCTTTTCAGTACTACTACTATTTTGATTTCTATTCAAACTACTATTTTGATTTCCATTCAAACTACTATTTTGATTTCCATTCAAACTACTATTTTGATTTCCATTCAAACTGCTATTTTGATTTCCATTCAAATTTAAAAGAAGTAATTTGCTTGGTATAACCCAAGGTTTCGTTTTATATACATTAGAAAGTGACACAAATTCTGGGAAGAACCAACGATTCGGTATGAGATCCTTTAGCATTTTTTCATTCATTCCCATCCAATCAAAAAATCCGTTTGAATTTGGTGGATTGATTTCTGGAATCCTATCTGGAATCATAAGATAACAAAGATCATTTTTCTGAATTTTTTCGGAATTATTAGTACGCATTTTTTCAGAATTATTAGTAGGCATTTTTTCAGAATTATTAGTAGGCATTTTTTCAGAATTATTAGTACGCATTTTTTCAGAATTATTAGTACGCATTTTTTTCCTTTGATTCCTATTGGTATCTCTCATGATCCAGGACTGAATTTCGTGTTTTTTTCTAAGATCAAAATGGATAATTTTCCAATCCAAATATTTTGTATCGGTCGTTTTTTCCCTATATGGAACCTTTCCTAGAAAATTCTTAATAGGGACGTTCCCCGGCCTATCAAAAAGTTTAGCCGTTTTATAAGAAATCTCTTGGTTCGTATTTCCTTGAAACGGAGATCTATAAAAACAGCATTCCCTTTTATTTTCATAATTAAGAAATTGATATGATAAAAGATCATATCTATCATATCTATAGTATTTTTGAAAATTATCTTTTTGATTAGATAATGAATCCACTTCAAATTGTTTTTGTTTTTTGAAATGAATTAATTGGTCTTTTGAATGACATTTGCTAAAATTTTCATTTTTAGCTATACGACGCTGATGAGCTCTATTTCGCCATTTTTCTGGTATTAATCTAGACCATCTGATCTGAGATAAATCGTATTGATAATGTCCTCTTAACCCTCTTAAGCAGGTTTTCCAGTGATTCATTTCATAACTCGAATGACCCATTCCTTGTGTTTCAAAAGGAGCCTTTATTTCGGGCTTAAGAAAAAAAGGGCTTCCTTGATGTTGAAGAACAGATTTATACGAGTTACTAAGTTGGTGTGATAATTTGTAAAATACATATGCTTGTGACACGCAGGATAATTCATAAAAAAGATGTGAAATTATTTGACTATTTCCAATATAATCAAGTGCCTTTTTGATAGTAGAAATAATTGGATTTTTCTTTTTTTTATTCATTTTTTCTTCTTCATTATTAGAAATGGATTTTTTTTTTGTTGATTCAAGAGAAAGTTCTGTATTCATTCTGGGAATATTCATGATAGATAAAAAGATATCTGTGTATATTCTTTGAATGAAAGATTTGAAAAACAGGGGTAATTTAGCGATTAATCCAGCAGCTCTTCTTTGCCATTTTTCGAATCTTTTAGCATTATAACTTGTTTTGTTAGGACTAAGATTATTGATTCTTGGAGTTACTTTTTTTTTATCTTTTGTGATTCTTTCTACTTGATTTCGAATTGTACTTGTTCTATCAGTGAGATCCTTCATTTTTTTTTCTGTCACTGAAGAATTTTTCCAACTCGGAGATGTAATTTGATTAACTGATTCGTGAATTATCTGATTGCTGATTATGGAATCTTTTTCTTCTTTAATTTCACTCGATTCATATACTTCTACTTCTTTTAACCGCAATAATCGAATTGGATTTACTTTTGAAAGTTCTTTTTTTATTCTTGTTATAAAAATAAGACTTTTGATAACCCAATTGTTTGTTTCTTTTGAAACTTGTTGAAATAATTTAGTTTTTCCTTTGAAAACTATTCGAGCTCGAAAATAGTGCTTCGGTAATTGTCGAATTTTTTTTTCGAGTTCCTTTAAAATGGGTTTAAAAAAGGAAGGTTGTTTTCGGGGCGAACCAAAAGGACGTGCAGCTTCCCTTCCCCAAACTGTTAAAAAACTAAAATCCTCTTTGTTGTTTTGCATTAGATTTTTCTCAGAGGATCCTAGGTTCGATTTGTGCCAAGGTTTAAAACGGAAAGGAAATAAGATTTTTATCTGCATACCGTCCAGGAACCAATCTTTCGGAAATTCTGTTTCGGATAATGGAACACCGTTATAGGTACATTTAACATGCATCTCTTGATTCAATTCCTGGAAATCCTCAGACCATTCAGGACGTTGCAATAGCAACATACGTCCAATATTTTTCGCAATTATGAATGAAGGGAATCTAATATATTTTCTAAAAAAAGAGTGACTTAATAACAGCGAACCTCTTATTGCTTGCCCACATGGAATGTTATCCCAGGCCTCTGCTATCTCTATTCGCGCTTCCTTCCCTTTTCTGTTCTCCTCTTTTTTTTCTTCTCTTTTTGTTTGCTGTTCTGTATACTCGACAATTTTGAATGCTTCCCCTTTCCGCACCCAATTTCTAAAAATTCTAAAAATTCGGTTAATCACCCCGGAGATATCATCAAAATCAAAAAAAGGTAATTTTCGGATTCTGTCCAAAAAAAGAGGGGAATGTGCATGTGGTTGATAGAATAGCCAAATACCCATTTTACGCCGTTGAGCCCGCATAGAACCTTTGATTAGACCTCCCCGAAAGTCTGATTTTTGTGAATAACGCATCAAAGCAAATTCCTCTGGTTCATCGGACTCTTTAGGATTCACAATAGTAGGATCAAGATCCTTCGACTTAGCAGTAAAAATGACTACACGTTTGGGTGTTCTTGTACGAATTTCATGATCGTCTGGTGCCTCTTCCGGATATTCCTCTGATTCTTGTTCTATCTCGGTGATTAATTTGTATGACCATCGAGGGACTTTTTTACTCATTTCTTCTGATTTTCTGCT